CGTATTTTGTTCTTTTAAGAAAAGAAGAGGAAAATCTTATCTATCAAATTATTGTACATTTCTCAATTTGAATTAAGAATTCCGCGTACAAAACAAATGCGAGTGTCCTTTAATTTAACTACATATATACATCTGATCATATATGTATTGCCGTTATGTATTACAATAAAGAATACAGAAGGAGGATTTTTTATGCGAGATCTAAAAACATATCTATCCGTAGCGCCAGTAATAAGTACTCTATGGTTCGGGTCTTTAGCAGGTCTATTGATAGAGATCAATCGTTTTTTCCCGGATGCTTTGACATTCCCTTTTTTTTCATTCTAGTTATTAACACGGGGGGGTGAAGAAACTTAGAGACACAATTAAATATCTCTGACTACTACCCCCTTTTTTCTAATTCGAATAAGTTAGAAAAGAGAAAGAATAAAAGTGGATTCAACCTCAGCCAAACACGGAACTGGGTTCAAACTTCAAGTAAATTTACTTTAATTAAATCCTTAATTAAATTAAGAGAACAGAAGTGGAAATGCGGTTAGGGCAACAGTATCATACAAGAAGTTGAAATAAAATAGAAAGACTGTACTTCTATTCTAATCTAAACTTCTAATCTAAATATACTTCTAATGTAAATATAATTTTTAATCATTGTATTACTTATTTTTACTATTACTATATTGGCGGCAACAAAATCTTTCATAATTTGATTTCGAGTTAGTAACTTGTATTTTTTCCTTCTTTTCTTCTTCGTTTCGGATAGGAAAATAGAAGAGTTGAGTGAATAAAAACCAAAAGGAGGTTCATGGCCAATGGTAAAGACGTCCGAATAAGGGTTATTTTAGAATGTACCAGTTGTGTTCGAAAGAGTGTTAATAAGAAATCAATAGGCATTTCTAGATATATTACTCAAAAGAATCGACACAATAGGCCTAGTCGATTGGAGTTGAGAAAATTCTGTCCCTATTGTTACAAACATACAATTCACGGGGAGATAAAGAAATAGATGGAATCGATCAACTGCGTGTGACTTTTACAAGGAAGATGAAAAATGACATATTGACATATCATATATTAGCATATCATATGTTAATATATATATTTAAATAGAAATAAGCAAAATCCTATTTCTTAATTCGAAATCATTAGCATTTTTGATCCGATCAAAGGAAATAGGATTCTCGAAAAAAGGAATAAAATAAACAAGCCATGGATAAATCCAAGCGACTTTTTCTTAAGCCCAAGCGATCTCTTCGTAGGCGTCTGCCCCCGATTGGATCGGGGGATCGAATTGATTATAGAAACATGAGTTTAATTAGTCGATTTATTAGTGAACAAGGAAAAATATTATCTAGACGGGTGAATAGATTGACTTTAAAACAACAACGATTAATTACCATTGCTATAAAACAAGCTCGTATTTTATCTTCATTACCCTTTCTTAATAATGAAAGACAATTTGAAAAAAACGAGTTGGTCGCTCGAACTACGGGTCTTAGAACCAGAAAAAAATAGGCTTACTCTTTAATTGAATCAAAATTTCAATCCGAACTTAAACGTCGGTTGATGTTTTGTTCGAGAAAAATCCAGGAATACAGATTTGATTGTCGTGTCGTAAAAAAAAACGAATTGGGTAAAGTAAATAAAAAAATAAATATTTTTTTATTGAATGTTTTTGTTCAGTTTGACTACTTGATCATATTATGATCATATTTTATCATACTTATTTCTATTCTACCTTCCCGGAATTCATTTTCCAAGTAATTCCATGTCAAAGTCAAACATTCCGAAGGATTCCTTCCAATCTCCTTATTTTATCATGTCATTGGAAATCAGATAAAGGCAATTCCTATTTAATATAGCTAGTTGTGCAAGTATTTTACGATTAAGAAGCAACTGTCTCTTGTACAGATTGTTTATTAATGTACTATAACTATAGGATACTTCATTCTCTCGAATTGCTGCATTTATACGAGTGACCCATAAACACCGAAAATTTCTTTTGTGCCTATCTCTATCCCGATAGGCCGAAAACAAAGCTTTTATTTTTTGTTGAATCATAGTTCGAGTAAGTCTTGAATGAGCCCCACGAAAGCTTGATGTGAATAAACGAATTTTTGTTCTACGCCTCCGAGCTATATATCCTCGTCTAATTCTGGTCATTGAATAAACGAAACTTTGATAAATAACTAATTGATTTCCTTTCTTTCAGTTATTCTTTTTCCCTTTTCTAGAATAACAAAACGGATTCTTCCAATGTATAAAATAATAATTCCAACGGCTTTTGCTACTCTAACCTTCCCAACCACTATTTTTTCTTTTTTTTTATAAGCATTTCGCCTTGAAATAAGAAATCTTATTGGTACTAGGTATCAAACAAAAATAACAAAAATATAGTAAATAAAAATAAGTAGTAATTAAGTAGTAAATAGAAATGGATAAATAAATAGTGGGTTCCATCGTTTCTATGGTTATTTCTTAAACGGCGAGGTCCTCTCTATACACCGGAGCCCCTTACTTGATCGAATCAATGCTATTGTTAACTTGTACAGTTTACACTTTTTGGCTCTACCCATGAATTCCCCAGTAGTAGGTCTTTCACAACGAGATCCGTTTTTACAGTAACGGTATTTAATTATGTGGATTAGCTGATTAGCTGACCTTGTTAGTCCGTTCTTGCAAGAGTAGAGGCATCCATTTTCGGCTTTTTAATTTAAATAAGATTTGCCCTGCTTAACAGATAATCATTTGCTACCAATGGGGAATTCTTTCGCATTTTCAATTGAAAATTGAGGTAATTGAATTTGCACCAATAGAAACCATAAATTTGATACACAATAGAAGCATATTCTAGATCTTTTTTTTTTTTCATTTTAGATAGTCAAGGGGAGTCTTCCATTCTATCCTATTCATCGGTACTGATCACGGATAGTGGAAAAATTCTTTCTTTTGTCCCAACCCACAATCTGAAATCTGAACGAGTCGCACATACACCCTAGTACATGTCCCTCGGCGCTGAGGGCATCCCCCGAGAGCGGGGGATTTGGTGACATTTCTGATTGGCTGTCTTGTGTTTCTAATAAGTTGTTTAATAGTTGGCATGTTGAATCGTATGCATAATGGGCTGGTTTAGATCGATCCTAACCGGATGATTATGAATTCTTTCTATATTCATATTCTATTTTAATATTTTATTTAATATTTTATTAAAATTAATAAAATTCAAATTAATAGAATATGAAACCTCGGTAAGAAACTAAAATCTCAAATCGCGATTTGTGTGAAATTCCTGCTATTTTTTATGCAACTGCTACAAGATCAACAATTCCATGAACTTGGGCTTCTGCTGCTGACATAAAAACATCCCTTTCCATGTCTTCAGATACAACCCATAAGGGTTTGCCTGTTCTTTGTGCATAAACCCTTGTGAGGATTTCGCGCAGTTTCAGTAGTTCTTCCGCTTCCAGGACAAATTCTCCTATTTGTGCTTCATAAAAAGCAGCAAAAGGTTGATGGATCATTACCCTGATGATATAAGATAATAAAGGGTTACTTTATCTCGCATAAGAAGGTCACGAGAAGAGATAAAGAATAAAAAAAAAAAGATAGAATTGAACAACCGTACAGGCATTGCTTGCGCATTGCATACGGCTCTACAAGAGAATTCACTTTTACCGAAGAAAAATAGAGAGTCTACAAAGCCTAGGTCGGTAAATGATACAATGACCACCCTTTCCTTGGGAGGAATTAAGAAAAACAAAATACTATGGTGGCTCCGTTGCTTTATTTCATCGGTGATTTAGCAATCCCAAAGTTTCTTTTTTTTTTTATTTGAAAAAAAAAGAAAAAAGAATATAATCTTTTTTTTTTGTCCTCTTTCATAATTCATAATAATATAAATAGCATTAAGAACCTTCTGGTGTGAAAACAAAAAAAAAAAGTTTGCGACACTGAAATTGGCTCCCGATAAAATCGGAACTACCCTTAATATCTCATACTACTCTTTCAATACATAATCTAATGTTAAAACGAAATAAAAAAATTTCTTATATTGAATTCGAAATGCCATGCTATTATTACTTAATATTCATATTTCATATGGCGAAGGCATAGTTTTCTTTTTTCTTTCAAATAAAATAAAAACTCATTGGCGCCAAGCGTGAGGGAATGCTAGACGTTTGGTAATTTTTCCTCCGACCAGGATAAAAGATCCCATTGAAGCGGCTAATCCCATGCATACTGTTTGTACATCTGGTCGCACAAATTGCATAGTATCATAAATAGCTATTCCGGGTATTACCCATCCGCCAGGAGAGTTGATAAACAAATACAAATCTTTGATCTCACTTTCTGTACTGAGATATACCATAAGACCGATAAGTTGATTCGAGATCTCACTATCAATATCTTGACCTAAAAAAAGTAATCTTTCTCGATAAAGTCGGTTGATTAGGATCAAATTCTATCCCTTAGGAACCGTACATGCACCTTTTGATGCATACGGTTCATCAAAAATCGCGAAAAAAAGAATCAATATGTAGATCCCATTTAACGAATAACGAAGGGGTTTTTCCTCCATTTTTCAAGAAAGATGGTTTTTTTACCCGTTTACCTATAAATAAAAAAAAAATTCATTAAACTTATCAAACTAACTTCTCATTGATGTATTCTTTCATCGGGATCCAATTCAAATCACGATAACATTCTCTTGTTCCTGAGTGGGCTTCTTTAATTCTTTTAGGTTTGTGCTCTACTCCGAGTAAAGATCTGCCCGATTTGGATTTGCACATATAGGGCAAATGCCCCCAATACCGTGTCTTTTTGCTACAACTTCCTTTTTTTTTCAATTTTTTTCACGCCTTCCACAAAATATTTGACGTATTTATCAAATTATTCGATTGATTATGATTAGTAGTTTTAAATTACTCCTATTTCTAATTTATAAATAGAATATGATACAAATAGTAATCATGGATATAGTACTAATTGGGTTTTTCTAAGCGGAGCCTGGATACTTCATTTTATTGGTCCAAACAAGCTAACCATAAATTATTCTAATTGATAATATTAATCTGAATACCTCCAAAGCATAGATCTAATTGCACTTTATTGCCACTTCACGCTCTAATTTTTGGATGATTTAATCAATCCTTCTTTGGTGAAACAGAGGATATCTCGATCGGGGTAGAGAACGGGGAAATCCCATAATGACCCAATGTCTCTGACAAGTCGCACTATACGTCAATCCAATTTGAACTATCCTCTCCGGGATTTCGAAAAGGGACTTTTGGAACACCAATAGGCATTAAATGAAATAAAAAAAAATGAAGTACTCTATTTCACTTTGATGTGAAAGCGTAACAATGAATTTATTGTCTTAATAATATTATATTGGATATTGGCTTTTATTTTATATTTTATTATTTTTTCTATTTTCTTTATTTTTTTGTTTTATTTTATTTGTTATTTGCGCAGATTCGATAAGTTCATAACATAAAAAAAAAAGAAGACAAAATGAATTAAAGTAAAATTCTTACGAATAGGCTCTTTGAATGATGAACAAATCCGTATGCATTCGCTCATCTAAAATGGAGTCAACCTCCCATTGCGTATTGGTACTTATCTGGTATAGAATAGATCTGCTTCTCTTTGTTCCTACAAACAGAATTGTGACATTCTGACTAAAATACTAAAAAAAAAAATGGAATCCTTTCTCCGAGATAATCCACTGAAAAAGGGAGGTCCATAACATAGTTTTTTCCAGTGCAATAAAGTTACATAGTGTCTATCTTTCGTTGATAAGGGGGTATTCCATGGGTTTGCCTTGGTATCGTGTTCATACCGTCGTATTGAATGATCCCGGTCGTTTGCTGGCTGTCCATATAATGCATACAGCTTTGGTTGCTGGTTGGGCCGGCTCGATGGCTCTATATGAATTAGCAGTTTTTGATCCTTCTGACCCCGTTCTCGATCCAATGTGGAGACAAGGTATGTTCGTTATACCCTTCATGACTCGTTTAGGAATAACCAATTCATGGGGTGGTTGGAGTATTACAGGAGGAACTATAACGAATCCGGGTATTTGGAGTTATGAAGGTGTGGCTGGGTCGCATATTGTGTTTTCTGGCTTGTGCTTCTTGGCAGCTATCTGGCATTGGGTGTATTGGGATCTAGAAATCTTTTGTGATGAACGTACAGGAAAACCTTCTTTAGATTTGCCCAAGATCTTTGGAATTCATTTATTTCTCTCAGGAGTGGCTTGTTTTGGGTTTGGTGCTTTTCATGTAACAGGATTGTATGGTCCTGGAATATGGGTGTCTGATCCTTATGGGCTAACCGGAAAAGTACAATCTGTAAATCCAGCGTGGGGTGTGGAAGGTTTTGATCCTTTTGTTCCGGGAGGAATAGCCTCTCATCATATTGCAGCAGGGACATTGGGCATATTGGCGGGCCTATTCCATCTTAGTGTCCGCCCGCCCCAACGTCTATACAAAGGATTACGTATGGGAAATATTGAAACCGTGCTTTCCAGTAGTATCGCTGCTGTCTTTTTTGCAGCTTTTGTTGTTGCTGGAACTATGTGGTATGGTTCAGCAACTACCCCCATTGAATTATTTGGTCCCACTCGTTATCAATGGGATCAAGGATACTTCCAGCAAGAAATATATCGAAGAGTTGGTACTGGGCTGGCTGAAAATCAAAGCTTATCCGAAGCTTGGTCTAAAATTCCTGAAAAATTAGCTTTTTATGATTACATCGGAAATAATCCGGCAAAGGGTGGATTGTTCAGAGCAGGTTCAATGGATAACGGGGATGGAATAGCTATTGGGTGGTTAGGACATCCTCTATTTAGAGATAAAGAAGGGCGTGAGCTTTTTGTACGTCGTATGCCTACTTTTTTTGAAACATTTCCGGTTGTTTTGGTAGACGGAGACGGAATTGTTAGAGCCGATGTTCCTTTTCGAAGGGCAGAATCGAAGTATAGTGTTGAACAAGTAGGTGTAACTGTTGAGTTCTATGGTGGTGAACTAAATGGAGTCAGTTATAGTGATCCTGCTACTGTGAAAAAATATGCTAGACGCGCACAATTGGGTGAAATTTTTGAATTAGATCGTGCTACTTTGAAATCCGATGGTGTTTTTCGTAGTAGTCCAAGGGGTTGGTTTACTTTTGGACATGCTTCGTTTGCCCTGCTCTTCTTCTTCGGACACATTTGGCATGGCTCTCGAACCTTGTTCAGAGATGTTTTTGCTGGTATTGATCCAGATTTAGACGCTCAGGTGGAATTTGGAGCATTCCAAAAACTTGGAGATCCAACTACAAGAAGACAAGTAGTTTGATACAACATTAATCTCTGATTTTGCGTCTCTATTTTCTTTTTGTAATTTGACATAGGGTACTGGGGACATCTTGATTTGAATCGCCGCCTTTTCTTTGTCTTGACTCTTGCTCTTTTTTTATCCGGGAACGCTCTAAATAAACAGATATGGAAGCTATAATTGT